TGAAAGAAGGGAGCGAAAAAGAAGTATCAGCAACAACTGCTTTTATTATGGGACAGTTCATAGTATTCATATCGACCTATTATCCGCCCTTGTATCTAGCATTGAGTAGACCCCATACACTGACTGTCCTAGTTATACCGTATCTTTTGTTTCATTTTTTGTTCTTCTGGAACAATAAGAAATCCCTTTTTGATTATAGATCTACTCACGGGAATTTCATTCCTAACCTTAGCATTCAATATGTATTCCTGAATAATCTAATTTTTCAATTATTCAACCATTTTATTTTACCAAGTTCAACATTAACCAGATTAGTCGACATTTCTATGTTTCGATACAACAATAAGATTTTATTTGTAACAAGTAGTTTTTTTGGCTGGTTAATTGGTCACATGTTATTGATGAAATGCATTGGCTTAGTATTATCTTGGCCATGGGAAAAAATGAGATCTAATGCACTTTTTAGATCTAATAAGTATCTTATGTCAAAATGGAGAAATTCTGTATCTCAAATCTTTAGTATTCTCTTATTTATCATCTGTATATGCTATCTAGGAAGAATGCCATCACCCATTATAACTAAAAAACTGAAAGAAAGTTCAAAAGGGGAAGAAAAGAAGAAAACTGAAGAAGAAGGAAATGTAGAAATAGAAACAGTTTCGAAAACAAATAAGATAGAACAGGAAGAAGATAGATCCGTGGAAGAAGACCTTTCCATTTCTTTGGAAGAGGAAGAAAGGTGGAATCTTTACAAGAAGATATATGAAACAGAGGAGATCTGGTTGAATGGAAAGGAAGAAGATGAATTCGACCTGAAAGAGAAAGAAAAGAATGAACTTTTATGGATTGAAAAATCCCTTCTGTCTCTTCTTTTCGATTATCAACGATGGAATCGACCTCTGCGGTATATAGAAAATGATCGATTTTCAAATGCTGTAAGAAATGAAATGTCTCAATATTTTTTTAATACATGCGCAAGTGATGGAAAGCAAAGAATATCTTTCACATATCCACCTAGTTTGTCTACTTTTTTTGAAATGATACAAAAAAAGATGTCTTTTCGCACAGCGGAAAAACTACCTGCGGAAGCCCTCTCTAATGAATGGGTTTCGACCACTAAAAAACAAAGAGATAACTTAAGGAACGAATTCATAAATCGAATCGAAGCTATAGACAAAGGATCTCTTATCCTCGATGTGGTCGAAAAAAGAGCCAGATTGTGCAATGATGAAGAGGAACAAGAATGCTTACCTAAGTTTTATGATCCTCTTTTGAACGGACCTTATCGTGGAACAATAAAAAAAGGGTATTTATATTCAATTAGGAATGATTCAACTACCTCCACACGGGGGTCTACCAAAATGGCTTGGATAAATAAGATTCATGGTATCCTTTTTTCCAAGGATTATCGAGAGTTTGAACGAGAATTGGAACACGAAATATATAAACTTGACGTAAAATCATCATCTACAGGCATTGAGGATTCATCAGTCTCAATTGGTGAATTTACAGAAGAAGCTGAAGAAGCTGAGAAATCAAGAACTCGTTTCAAACAATTTGCTTTTGGGGGAGAAGAAAAAGTATTCGATATGGTTAGAGCTGATCCGAATGATCAAAAAATTAGTAATCTTAAAATTGAAGAAATTAAGAAAAAGGTTCCTCGATGGTTATACAAACTGACTTCTGATTTGGATTTTGAAGAAGAGGAGGAGGAGGAGGAGGAAGAAGATGATCAGGAAGAATCCACAGATGATCACGGGATTCGTTCAAGAAAAGCCAAACGTGTAGTAATTTATACTGACACTGATACCGAGGAGGATACTAATATCATTAATACCAATGATAATATCAATAATACTACTGATAATATTACTGATAATATTATCAATACTACTGATAATATCACTAATACTACTGATAATATCATTAATACCACCGATAGTAATCAAGAAAAAAATAGTGATGATAAAGTCGAAAATGGTGATCAAAGAGGAAAAGGAAATGGTGATCAAGCCAAAAATAAAAATGGTGATCAAGCCAAAAATGGTGATCAAAGAGGAAAAGGAAATGGTGATCAAGCAGAAGAACATGAAATGGCCTTGATACGTTACTCGCAACAATCCGATTTTCGTCGTGATCTAATCAAAGGGTCGATGCGGGCTCAAAGACGTAAAACAGTCACTTGGGAAATGTTTCAAACAGATGTACACTCCCCCCTTTTTTTTGACAGAATAGACAAAACACCTTTGTTTTCTTTTGATATCTCAAGGATGATGAACCTCATTTTTAGGAATTGGATGGAGGAAAAAAGCCCAAAAATACAAACATCTGATTATGTGGGTGAAGGGGCAAAAGAGAAAGAGAAAATGGAGAAAGAACACGAAGAAGAAAAAGAGGAGTATAAAAGAAAAGAGGATAAAAGACAGGAGGAGGAACGGATAGCAATAGCAGAAACTTGGGATAATATTATATTTGCTCAAGCAATAAGGAGTTCCATATTAGTAACCCACTCGATTCTTCGAAAATACATCGTATTACCTTCATTGATAATAGTTAAAAATATTGGGCGTATGTTATTATTTCAATTCCCTGAGTGGTATGAAGATTTGACCGAATGGAGTAGGGAAATGCATGTCAAATGCACATATAATGGTGTTCAATTATCGGAAACAGAATTTCCAAAAGATTGGTTAACAGACGGTATTCAGATAAAAATCCTATTTCCTTTCTCTCTGAAACCTTGGCATAGAAAAAAGCTACGATCCCATCATAAGGATCTAAGAAAAAAACAAAAAAATTTCTGTTTTTTAACGATCTGGGGGATGGAAACAGAACTCCCCTTTGGCTCTCCCCGAAAAAAACCTTTATTTTTTGAACCCATTCATAAAACACTCGAAAAAAAAATTAGAAAAGTCAAAAAGACAGGTTTTTTCTTTCTAAGAATTATAAAAGACAACATAAAAGGTTTTCTAAAGATTCTCAACGAAAAAATAAGATGGATTATCAAAATAGTTCTATTTATAAAAAGAAAAGTGAAGAAACTCTTTTTCTTAGTGACGCGAGTCTCTGACCCAAGTCAAAATGAAGAACCAAGTCAAAATGAGAAAGATTCCAAAATAATCATCCATGAATCACCCATTAGAATTGTATCCGGATATTGGACAAATGATTCACTGATAGAAAGAAAAATTAATGATCTGGCTGATAAGACAACCAAAATCTGGGATCAAGTAGAAAAGATTAGAAAAGACAAGAAAAAAAAACCTCTAACTCCAGATATTGAGGATATAGATATTAGTACTAACAAGGGAAATTTTAGTAATAAAAGAACCGAATCACGGAAACATATTTTTCAAATATCTAAAAAAAGAAGAAGTGCCCCATTAATCTCTAAATGGAACTCTTTTATGAAATCTTTCATTGAAAGAATATACATGGGTATCCTTCTATGTATCACTAACATTTACAGGATCAATGCACAATTTTTTCTTGACTCAACAAAAAATACTTTAAATGGATACACTTACAATGACGAAATAAAGGAAAAGGATACTAATGAAACGAATCCCAATATAATTCCCTTCATTTCGACTGTAAAATCTCTTTCTACTTATACTACTAATATAAGTAGTGATAGTAATTCACCGATTTACTGCGACTTATCTTCTTTGTCTCAAGCCTATGTGTTTTACAAATTATTGCAAACCCAAGTTAGTAACAAATATAAGTCAGAATCCATATTTCATTACTACAGAACATATCCTTTTATTAAGGATAGAATAAAAGACTATTTCCATGACTATTTCCATACACGAGGAATATTTGATTCAGAATCAAAACACAAGAAACTGCGGAATTCTGGAATGAGTGAATGGAAAAACTGGTTAAAGAGCCATTATCAATACAATTTCTCCCATGACAAATGGTCTAGATTAGCACCTCTAAAATGGAGAAAGAAAGTCAATCAGCATTGTACGATTAAAAATAACGACTCACAAAAATTGGGTTCATATGAAGAAAAAGACCAATTAATTCATTCCGGGAAAAAGGATTATTATAAATATAAATATAAATTGGACTTATTGAAGAGTCCGAGTTGCGAAAAAAAAATTAAAAAACACTACAGATATGATCTTTTATCATATAAATATCTTAATTATGAAGATGTGAAAGACTCCAATATTTATGGATCACCATTACAAGTAAACAGGCACGGAGAGATTTCTAATTACAATACACATAAATACAAATCGTTTTATGCTATAACTATAAATAATAGCCTAGAAGATAAATATACAATTGATAGGGATCAAAATCTAGATAGGAAATATTTGGAATTGAGAATCACCAATTTTTACCCTAGAAAAAATATTGAAACTAGGACTAGTACGGGTATCAGAACTTTCATTAATAAAAAAAATAAAACTACTAAGACTGGGACCAATAAGAAAGATATTCTTTCTCTTTATATCAGAATTCATCAAGAAATCCAAACAAAGCAAAAAGAGTTCTTTTTTGATTGGATGGGAATGAATGAACAAATGTTAGATCGTACTATATCGAATCTGCGCCCTTGGTTCTTACCAGAATTTGTGCCGCTTTACGATCGATATAAGACTAATCCGTGGATCATACCAATCAAATTGCTTCTATTTGATTTTCATGGAAACAAAACAAGCGATCTTTATATAGATCCAAAGGTGGAATCTAATCAAAAAGAAAGATTTAATCCAAAACCAAAAGTAGAATCTAATCAAAAGGGATATCTTGAATTAGAGAATGGGAACCGGGACGAGAAAGAACGGCAGCACCAAGGAAATCTTATATCTGATATAAGAAACCAAAAAAAAGATGTTGGAGCAAATTCCGCGGGTTCAGATATTAAGAAACGCAGAAAGAAAAAGAAATTCAAGAGCAAGAAGGAAGCGGAACTAGACTTATTTTTGAAAAAATATTTTCTTTTTCAACTCCGATGGGGTGATTCTTTCAATCAAAGAATGACCAATAATATCAAGGTATATTGTCTACTGCTTAGACTTATGAATCCGAATGAAATTGCTATATCCTCTATTCAAAGAGGAGAAATGGGTCTAGATGTAATGCTGATTAATAAGGATTTGTCTCTTCCAGAATTGATAAAAAGGGGAATATTTATTATTGAACCGGTTCGTTTGTCTATCAAATGGGATGGAATTTCGATTATGTATCAAACCATAGCTATTTCATTGACCCATAAGGTTCAGCACCAAACTAATCGAGGATACCAGGTAAAAAAACATATTGATAAGAATTACTTGAATGGCTCGATTGCACGACACGGAGGAGTGCGTGTGAATGGGGACAATAATAATTATGATTTGCTTGTTCCTGAACATATTTTATCTCCTAGCCATCGTAGAGAATTGAGAATTATAAGCCGTTTCAATTACCGAAATAGGAACCTTGTGAATAAGAATCCAGTATTTGGCAATAGAGCTAAGACTAATGCGCAGGGGTTTGAGAAATTTGTAAATAGGGATAAGCATTTTGATACAGATACAAATAACTCTCTAAAATGGAAAGTGTTTCTTTGGCCCACTCATCGATTAGAAGATTTAGCCTGTATGAATCGTTATTGGTTTGATACCAATAATGGGAGTCGTTTCAGTATGTCAAGGATCCATATGTATAAGCAATTTGGAATTCGCTGATGTTACAATCAATTTCCCTCTTTATCACGCGCCTGGTATATGAGAACATGCAAATAAATACATACCTTATGTTAGACTCTGATACACAAGATTCAGTCACATATCAATTGGACCTAGGAATGAATCGACAGAATCTTTTTAGGTCCCTTTCCCTTTCATTCTGTTTCGTGAGCCCAGGAATATACCATCCCTTTGTATCTGAATAAATTTATTGTTATTATTTATTCATATTCATTTTGATTTGTTTGATAGAAAAAAGAGTAATATATGAATCAATCCAGATTATTGTGTACACCAGAGCAAAATAAATGGTATTATTATTCTTGATTGGGAAGATTTATATCCGTGGGAACAAAAAGAAAAAAAGAGAAGAATTTATTTGTATGGTAAAGAATTCGCCCATATCCGTTATTCCACAAGAAGAAAAAAGGGGTTCTGTTGAATTCCAAGTATTTAATTTTACCAATAAGATAGAGAGACTTACTTCACATTTGGAACTGCACAGAAGAGACTATTTATCTCAGAGGGGTCTGCGGAAAATTCTGGGGAAACGCCAACGACTGCTGGTTTATTTATCAAAGAAAAATCGAGTGCGTTATAGGGAATTAATTGGTCAATTGGGTATTCGAGAACCAAAAACTGGTTAGTTTGGAAATTCGTTTGAATTATTCGGTTCATTAGATCTTGAATTTTGATGAACCTCGTTTCATTTTCAGGAATTCATGGAATAATGAATTGGGATCGGAGAAATGGAATAATGAATTGGAATCGGAGAATAAAAACATATGACTGTACCAGACGCAAGAAAAGACCTCCTCGTGGTCAATATGGGTCCTCACCACCCGTCAATGCATGGTGTTCTTCGACTCATTGTTACTCTAGATGGCGAAGATGTTATCGACTGTGAACCCATATTGGGTTATTTACACAGAGGAATGGAAAAAATTGCGGAAAACCGAACAATTATACAATATCTACCTTATGTAACACGTTGGGATTATTTAGCTACTATGTTCACGGAGGCAATAACCGTTAATGCACCTGAGGAATTGGGAAATATTCAAGTACCTAAAAGAGCCAGCTATATTAGGGTAATTATGCTGGAGTTGAGTCGTATAGCTTCGCATTTGTTATGGCTTGGACCTTTTATGGCCGATATCGGTGCGCAGACTCCTTTCTTCTATATTTTCAGAGAGAGGGAATTGTTATATGATCTATTCGAAGCTGCCACAGGTATGCGAATGATGCATAATTATTTCCGTATCGGGGGGGTAGCTGCTGATTTACCTCATGGCTGGATAGATAAATGTTTAGATTTCTGCGATTATTTTTTAACGGGAGTTGTTGAATATCAAAAGCTTATTACGCGCAATCCCATCTTTTTGGAACGAGTTGAAGGGGTAGGTTTTATTGGGGGAGAGGAAGCCATAAATTGGGGTTTATCAGGACCAATGCTACGAGCTTCCGGAATCCAATGGGACCTTCGTAAAGTCGATCGGTATGAGTGTTATGATGAATTCGATTGGGAAGTCCAATGGCAAAAAGAAGGAGACTCATTAGCTCGTTATTTAGTAAGAATTGGCGAAATGACGGAATCCATCAAAATTATTCAACAGGCTCTGGAAGGAATTCCGGGGGGACCTTATGAAAATTTAGAATTCCGACGCTTTGCTGGAACAAAAGATTCAGAATTGAACGACTTTGAATATCGATTCATTAGTAAAAAGCCTTCTCCCAGTTTTGAATTGTCAAAACAAGAACTTTATGTGAGAGTAGAAGCCCCAAAGGGAGAATTAGGTATTTTTCTGATAGGAGATAATAGTGTTTTTCCTTGGAGATGGAAAATACGTCCACCCGGTTTCATCAATTTGCAAATTCTTCCTCAGCTAGTTAAAAGAATGAAATTGGCTGATATTATGACAATACTAGGTAGTATAGATATCATTATGGGAGAAGTTGATCGTTGAAATGATAATTGAAGAAGCACAAGCTATCAATTCTTTTTTCAGATCGGAATCCTCAAAAGAGGCCTATGGGCTCATATGGTTACTTGTACCTATTGTTACTCTTGTATTGGGAATCACAATAGGGGTATTAGTAATTGTGTGGCTAGAAAGAAAAATATCTGCAGGGATACAACGACGAATTGGTCCTGAGTATGCCGGCCCCCTGGGCATTCTTCAAGCTCTAGCGGATGGGGTCAAACTACTTTTCAAAGAAGATCTTCTTCCATCTAGAGGAGATATTCGTTTATTTAGTGTCGGCCCATCCGTAGCGGTCGTATCAATTCTACTGAGTTATTCAGTAATTCCCTTTGGCCATCACCTTGTACTAACCGATCTCAGTATAGGTGTTTCTCTATGGATCGCTATTTCAAGTATTGCCCCTATCGGACTTCTTATGTCCGGATATGGATCAAATAATAAATATTCCTTTTCAGGTGGTTTACGAGCTGCTGCTCAATCTATAAGTTATGAAATACCGTTAACTCCATGTGTGTTATCAATATCTCTACGTGTGATTCGTTGGAATACGCACTCCTACCTCTTTCTTTGCTTTTTCTAGGAAAGAAGTTGGTTGAATATATAGATAGAACTCTTTTTTATTCATCACTGGGATCTATGAACTAAACCAGATAGTTATATGAGTGAAACAAAACTGCTTATGAATTCGCAGTAAGAAGATCGAGTCTCATTACCTACGTACGAGAGTAAAGTGGAGCTAAACATAAGCAGCGGAAGCTGTTTACCCCAAGTATCGATTAGCCATCAGGACTTGAAGCGGGCGCAAAAGATCAACTGTATGGAATTTTTACTCTTGTATTTATTACCATACCGAGGATCCACCAAAACTGAGTGGACGGTTAGGAACACCAAGGTACACAAAAGATTAGTAATGGAGATAATGTAACGTATCCAAACGGCTATTTTTACATTACATAAAAGGAGTCATAATGAGGGCTTGAAGTTGGTAGAAATGATCAAAAAGTACTTCCCCGTGATCCCGATCCAGAGTATAGCTCCTATCCACTGATTTAAAAATAACTATCAGGAACGAAGTAATCCTTTATTTATATAGTATAGTCCTTCTGAGAAAGAAGAGAAGAACAGGAAGGAAAAATGGATTGACTATTTATTGTATCTTATGGAAAGATCGAGTTAAGTTATTACTGAACAAGAAACTAAGCAAAAAGAATAAAGGATGAGATGGATTCAGAAGTGTACTTTTTATTTGTTATTATCTTATCGCGGACAGAATCCCACTGGTCTAGTTCACTTATGAGCATTTTGATTCATCTTTCTTTTTTCCTATGGTATGCCGATGTAATACCGAAGCATACCTTAGATTTATTCGTGACCATTGAGGAGCCGTATGAAGCTGAGGTCTCATGTACGGTTCTGGAATAGAGATGGGAACAGTGATGTTATCATCGACTATGATTATCTAACAGTTCAAGTACGGTTGATATAGTTGAGGCGCAGTCAAAATATGGTTTTTGGGGGTGGAATCTTTGGCGTCAACCTATAGGGTTCATAGTTTTTATAATTTCTTCACTAGCAGAATGCGAGAGATTGCCCTTTGATTTACCGGAAGCCGAGGAGGAATTAGTAGCAGGTTATCAAACTGAATATTCAGGTATCAAATTTGGTTTATTTTATGTTGCTTCTTACCTAAATTTACTAGTTTCTTCATTATTCGTAACAGTTCTGTACTTGGGAGGGTGGAATCTTCCTATTCCATATATACCAATTACTGAACTTTTTGAAATAAATAAAACTAGTGAAGTCTTTGGAACAACAATTAGTCTCCTCATTACATTAGCTAAAGCTTATTTGTTCCTGTTCATTCCTATCTCAACAAGATGGACTTTACCTAGGCTGAGAATGGATCAACTATTAAATCTTGGGTGGAAATTTCTTTTACCTATTGCTCTTGGTAATCTATTATTGACAACTTCTTCCCAACTTGTTTCGCTATAACAGAATAGGATATTCCAGATTCTTATCCTCTCTCAAGCAAGAGAAAGAAACATAAAATTATTCATGGATATTCACGATATATGTTTCCTATGGTGACTGGGTTCATGAATTATGGCCAACAGACAGTACGAGCTGCAAGATACATTGGTCAAAGTTTCATGATTACCTTATCTCACGCAAATCGTTTACCTGTAACTATTCAATATCCTTATGAAAAATCGATCACATCAGAGCGTTTCCGTGGGCGAATCCACTTTGAATTTGATAAATGCATTGCTTGTGAAGTATGTGTTCGCGTATGTCCGATAGATCTACCTGTTGTTGATTGGCGATTAGAAACAGATATTAGAAAGAAACGATTGCTTAATTATAGTATTGATTTCGGAATCTGTATATTTTGTGGTAATTGCGTGGAGTATTGCCCCACAAACTGTTTATCAATGACTGAAGAATATGAACTTTCCACCTACGATCGTCACGAATTAAATTATAATCAAATTGCTTTGGGTCGGTTACCAATGTCTGTAATTGGAGATTACACAGTTCGAACAATTATGAACTCAACTCCAATAAAAATATCTATGGAGAAACCCCTTGATTCAAGAACGATTACCAATTAAATTAAAAATAAGACTAAGTTTTGATCAAAAGTAGGTAAGTTTCTTTCATGTCAGACAAATAATAACTAGATTTGTGAGGATTATAACTACTTTTGGAATATATAAATATATATAGCCATTATAGCCATAGCCCTTATTTGTTTAATTACAAATATGAAATTACGAACTCTGTTTCAACTAAAGACAAAAGCAAGATTGGCCCGTTCAATTGATTAACTCAATCTACATAAACCCACACCACGCTGGGGTAAGAACTATTAGATATAAAAAAGGGTAACCCACTTTTTCCCGACCAGTAAGATCATGAGATATTTTGACTTATTTATCGCTTATTTAACACATAATGGATTTACCTGCGCCAATACATGATATTCTTTTAGTATCTCTGGGATCAGGTCTTATAGTAGGAGGTCTAGGAGTGGTATTACTTACCAATCCAATTTATTCTGCCTTTTCGTTGGGATTGGTTCTTGTTTGTATATCTTTATTTTATATTCCATCGAACTCTTATTTTGTAGCTGCTGCGCAGCTACTTATTTACGTGGGAGCCATAAATGTCTTAATCTTATTTGCTGTGATGTTTATGAATGGTTCAGAATATTACAATTCTTTTCATTTTTGGACTGTCGGAGATGGATTCACTTCGCTAGTTTGTACAAGTATTTTTTTTTCACTAATTGCTACTATCCCAAACACGTCATGGTACGGGATTATTTGGACTACAAGATCAAACCAGATCATAGAACAGGACCTGACAAGTAATGTTCAACAGATTGGGATTCATTTATCAACAGATTTTTATCTTCCATTTGAACTGATTTCTATAATCCTTTTAGTTTCCTTAGTGGGCGCAATTGCTATGGCTCGCCGGGAATAGATACTTAGAATTGGAAATAACAAACCAACCAAATAAAATAAAGCAAATAAGGTCTTCCTCCGTGTAATTGTTATCACATCTATCTGTCCACCCTAAATTGGAATATTGTTCATGAGACATATTTCAAAGTTTTTGTTAGTTCGACGACCCATTTCAGTGTCTTTTTTGGTACTGTATTTCTTATATATATTATATGGATTGATAATTGAATTAGATTCAGTAGAATCTTCTCATTTAATTAATCGAATCAGTTGAATTGTTGTTTATATTGAAATGAATCGAGATTGACGAGGAGTTGGTCAATGATGCTCGAGCATGTACTTGTTTTGAGTGCCTATTTATTTTCTATTGGTACCTATGGATTGATCACAAGTCGAAACATGGTTAGAGCACTTATGTGTCTTGAACTTATACTGAATGCTGTTAATATGAATCTCATAACATTTTCTGATTTATTTGATAGTCGCCAATTAAAGGGAGACGTTTTCTCGATCTTTGTTATCGCTATTGCAGCCGCCGAAGCAGCTATTGGACCAGCTATTGTTTCTTCGATCTATCGTAACAGAAAATCAACTCGTATCAATCAATCAAATTTATTGAATAAATAAAAATAGTCGGTAGTCGGAACCTTTACTCAAATAAAATATATAAAGACATATACGTTATGTCACTCTGTAGAAGTAAATAGACACCCGGCTCACGTTATGGATCAATGGATCGTAAGCATGGATTAGGAATAAGAGTACAATAAATTTTATACGTTTTATTTCTTTATTAGATATAACTATAATTCATTTATAGATTAGCAAAACGTGTATTGACTGATATGACCATGTTTGATGAAAGATAAGAGATCAAAGTATCTTGGGCCTATCTCATGAACAGATCAGAAATAGATTTCTAACAAAACTTGATGGTCTAATCACCGATTCGTCTGGTGCCAAAATATTTAATCATTTACTAAAGCTACCAGACCGAAAATTTATGACGTTCCAAAAAAATTAATAGATCTAATGTCACACTCAGTAAAGATTTATGATACATGTATAGGGTGTACCCAATGCGTACGAGCGTGTCCTACAGATGTCCTGGAAATGATACCCTGGGACGGATGTAAAGCTAAGCAAATTGCTTCCGCACCAAGAACGGAGGACTGTGTAGGTTGTAAGAGATGTGAATCTGCTTGTCCAACGGATTTCTTAAGTATACGGGTTTATTTATGGCATGAGACAACCCGTAGCATGGGTCTAGCTTATTAATACGTTACAAAAAACTCCCCTTGAATCCATTTGATTCCTCTTTACCGACAAAAACCCGTACTCGATAAATAAAA